GGGGGCCACTGCCCGTGGATAGATTAAAAATCTACTGCCTAGCTCGGCCACCAAAAAACAGAAGCAACCAGGCCGCCCCGATTAAGTTTAGGACCATTAGAGACGAGACCCCAAAACTGGTCTGCTTACTCACCTGTCTTAAATAGAAAGAAAAGGAAAATTTTAAGTAGAAGATCAGACTAAGGGCCGAACTTAAAAGTAGGGGGATTAAAAGGAGAAGGAATGGCGGTTCTTGCATTATGTTTATAATCACAACAAACTTGCCCACGAACATAATAAAAGGAGGCAGCCCTCTTATCGAGATTACCCCTAAAGCACTAGGAGCCCATTCGCGCCGTCAAAGGAGAAGTAGTGTCAAAAATAAAACTCTTAAATATAGTCTAAGGTATAATCAAACCCCCCCGCAAAAGCAGGCCACTACCAGCCAGCCCCTGTGAGTAATAGAGGATGCTCCAATTATGGCCCGCACATTTGTTTGGTTGTTTCCTAGTCATGCTCCAATAAGTGCCGATACCAGTGCAGTCATTATCAGTGCGCCTGTCACTCTTGGGGCTATCTCTGGGATAATTTGTAGAAAACATAGCGGGGGTAGTTTCAGGGGCCCTAAGATAAGACAACAAGATGTCCAGCTTAGACCAAATACGACCCCAGTAACCCAGAAGTGACCTGGGAACAGCCCCAACTTAACGGAGAGAGCCAGAAAAAACATAATGCAAATAAGGGGGAGCCCCCATTGAAACAGGAACAATAAACTGCCACTTAAAAATAGTAAAGCACTAGCCAGGGCTTGGACACAGAAATACTTAAGGGCGGACTCCTTCCTACTTCTAAGGTCAGCTAGGAGTAAAAGAGGAATTAGCCCCAAGAACCCCACCTCTATCCCCGCCCAGCATAGAACCCAGTTTCTAGACGACATTCTTATAATTGGGCCAACCAACACGAAATATATAAATAGAGAATTTTTAGCCTCCATAGAGCAACGAGTGTGGTTCTCATGATGGTCAACATCAATGACCCCCGTTCATCCGGCGGTTGCTCTAGTTTTCTAACCATGTTAATATTCTTTGCCTTATTATGTCATCATGCCACGCACGCCATTTCATTTAGTGGAGTTTAGCCCCTGACCGCTATTAGGGTCTTTTAGAATCTTTTGTATACCAGTAGGTCTTGTTTACATAGTTCGAGGCGGGGACCCCTCTTTACTCATTCTCGGCACCGTAGCCACTACTGTTATTGCCGCCATCTGATGGCGGGATGTTGTTCGTGAAGCCACGTTCCAAGGGCACCATGCCACTTACGTGGCCACCGGGCTGAAAATAGGCGTAGGACTCTTTATTGTGTCCGAGATCTGCTTTTTCTTCGCCTTCTTCTGGGCTTACTTTCATAGTAGTTTGTCTCCGGCTATCGAAGTTGGCTCTACATGACCTCCAGTTGGAATTACCACTTTAGAAACTTTTCAAGTTCCCCTGCTTAACACCTGTGTGCTTCTTCTGTCCGGAGTTAGAGTTACATGAACGCACCACAGAATCGAAGAAGGCTCACATAAATCTGCTGTACAAGGCCTCTCTCTCACTGTCGCACTAGGGGTGTACTTTCTCTTTCTGCAATATGGAGAATATAGTGAGACGAGTTTTTCACTAGCAGATAGTGTTTATGGGAGTAGCTTCTTTATGGCTACAGGATTCCACGGCATACATGTTACTGTGGGGGCTGTTTTCCTGTCGGTCTGTTTGCTTCGCCTGTTTTTTCTACACTTTGATAAATCCCACCACGTCGGGTTCCTAGCAGCAGCCTGGTACTGGCACTTTGTCGATGTTGTCTGACTATTCTTATATGTGAGAATTTACTGATGAGGGTCATACCAGGATAGCTTAGCCCCTAAAGCTTTGATTTTGTAATTCAAGGACGGCATTGTCGCCTCCTGGTAGTAGTCTCCTACCCTATACCCTAAGTAAGCAAAATCTGAGATTTTAAAACAAATAGAAGAGGAAAAGCGTGTAGCACCAGGCTTAATGCTTGATACCTTAATAGTGGAGCCCCCCTTGAACAGTACTGGCTCAGGCTCCCATGATTTACGCTGACATATAAATATATGTTGTATGCGGCCCTAAAAAACACCATAAGTCCCATTACAAAGACCAAAGCGATGTGGCTCCTTCACAGGCTAGGCAAAATCGCCAATTCGCCAAGAAGATTCAAAGTGGGGGGAGCTGCCATATTAATACAACAAAACAAAAACCAGAATAGGCTGAGGGGGGGATAAGCCCTTAAGTACCCTCCCAGATACCTGAGGCTCCGCGTGTGGCTTTTCTGATATCTGAAATAGGCTAAGCAAAACATAGCAGACGAAGACAGTCCATGGGCGAGCATCGTCACAGTGGCCCTCGCCACGCCCCAGGTCCGATCAAGGAGTACCCCAGCGGACACGATCCCCATGTGCCCCACTGATGAGTAGGCCACTAGGGCTTTCATGTCCACCTGGCGAAGACATATAATGGTCGCCAGCAAGCCACCCCACATCCTAAGGGCAACCAATACAAAGACAATTACCCCGCCGCCGCCGATTCTAAGCCCTTTATTCATTTGCATTAGTCCATAACCTCCTAACTTTAAAAGAATGCCAGCCAGAATTATTGAACCTGCCAGTGGGGCTTCCACATGGGCTTTGGGGAGCCACAAGTGCAGCCTGTATATAGGAAGTTTCACTAAAAACGCTCCATATGCGACTAAAGTCATAATATCGGTAACGTTGCAGGTAATCTGCAACAAACCAGGCATGCCGCTGGTACACACGTCGGCCCTCCGCCAGATAAGCAACACCAAAAGGGGAAGGGAGGCAGAGACTGTATATAGTATTAAATAACTACCAGCCTGTAGTCGTTCTGGCTGGTACCCTCAACCGATAATTAGGATTAGTGTTGGAATCAGCCTCATCTCAAAAAAAATATAGAACCAAATAACATTATTAGTAAAAAACACACCAACTAACACCAAGCCCAACACCCTAATTCAAAAGAGGTACCCCCCTTCCTTTTCCTCAGGCGTAGAGATAAAAGCTAGAAAGCAGAGCAAAACAGAAAGAAAGACTAGAAGACTTCTAACCCCTCTACTTCCCCCCAACCCTCAAGTACTGGTTGTAAACCTTTGGTAAAGTATTCCCAAAGCAACTACCCTCACAAGGCCACTTCCAATTGAAACTACACCCCAGTAGCTCATACATGCGCATGCCGCGAGGCCAAAAACAATAGAAAGCAAAAAGAAGCGGAGCCGCCTGGGCCCCAGATCAAAGTTAGCAGCCTCGATCCAAAACTTCTCAAATTTTTGTTTATAGGGATTTTGAAAGTCGCTTTGGGCTAAAACATAGCCACACTAGTGCACCCACTAGATTGCTCTCTCCGTTAATCATTTTCTCGTTCGTACTAACTCTAGCGTTACTAGTTATTTATTATCTTACCAGCTTCCCTAAAGAAGTGGACGGCGGGGAGAAAATAACTGCTTTTGAGTGCGGGTTTGAGCCTTTGAGTCAAATGCGGTCCCCATTTTCGGCGCGCTTTTTTATTTTGGTTGTACTTTTTCTGATCTTTGACGTAGAAGTCGCCTTGCTATTCCCAGTTCTTACCATGATTAGAACGTTGAAAGCTCCCGTTGTGGGGTGGGCGTTTCTAGCATTTTTGGCAGTTCTTTTAATCGGGCTCTTCCATGAGTGGGACGAGGGGGCCATCGACTGAGTTAGAGTATAAGTCTAAGGTAAGCTAAAATTTAATTTTTGAGTGGGCGGTTTGAGCCTTTGAGTCAAATGCGGTCCCCATTTTCGGCGCGCTTTTTTATTTTGGTTGTACTTTTTCTGATCTTTGACGTAGAAGTCGCCTTGCTATTCCCAGTTCTTACCATGATTAGAACGTTGAAAGCTCCCGTTGTGGGGTGGGCGTTTCTAGCATTTTTGGCAGTTCTTTTAATCGGGCTCTTCCATGAGTGGGACGAGGGGGCCATCGACTGAGTTAGAGTATAAGTCTAAGGTAAGCTAAAATTTAAAGCTGCTGGGCTCATAACCCAAAAATGGCGGAAGCCCCATAGAATTCACTTTGCTCCAATGAAAAGTTTTAACATCTCTTGGCTATGATATGGGAACTCTGTGCTACCAGCAAAAAACATTGGTCTATGCCGGAAACGGTAATCCAGCCCTGAGACTAAAGGTGTGGCCTACACAGGTGCCAGCAGCCGCGGTCATACCTGGACACCGTTTAAAACATCTTCAATGAAGGCTCAGTCAAATACATTCTTGCTGCCTAGTGAAATAGCAGCGGGAAGAGTAACTACTATTGACTAGTACCCGCCTAAACTCTCATGGTAAACTAGGATTAGATACCCTACTATAAGGAGCGAAAAGACTTAATGAAGCACTAAGACTCCCAGGTTAAAACTTAAAGAGCATGGCGGCGGGCCCGATTCCTCAGGGGAATTTACCCGATAATTGACAACCCACACGGTGCCCCTCACAGCCCTATCGTTTGTATGCCGCCGTCTTCAGGTAGCGCCCAAGGCTTTGCTGAGAATCTTTCAGAAAAAAGACAGGTCATGGTGCAGCTAATGGCTGTGTGCGAGGTGAGTTACAATAGAGCTTCACTTCCGCTGTGTGCCTTAAAATGCTTACAAAAGTAGGACTTGAAAGTAAAAAGCACTCGCTAGTACCTTTTGAATTGACTTTGGGCCCGTGCACAAATCGCCCGTCACTCTCGCTGAAAAGTGAGATAAGTCGTAACACAGTAGGGGTAGTGGAAGCTGCCCCTGTTCAAAGAGTGTCACCACGTCACCTTTTCGAGGTGGAAACGGTACCGAAAGGTGCCTTTGAATAGCCCAAGAAGCGATATCTCGCACTAAGTTTCGGCCTTTGCTTTGGACTTTCTCGTCCCTAGGGCTGTGTTTACAGACTTATTTTCTTCTTTGGATGGGTGTACTAGGGGGCTTTCTTGGGGGGTCCCGTTGTTGGTTGTAACTGTGTTCCTCACAAATGCGACGTGAGCCAGCGGGCTTTGCTCTACTATAAAAGGCCTGCTAAGAGTTTTTGCGGAGGGGAAAAAAGAATTGATTCCCCTCTCGCTATTTCTATTCGGGTTGATATTTTTTTTAGTTAACGCAAATTTGATCGGCCTTGCGCCGTTTGTCTATGGGGCTACTAGTTCCCTTTGATTGGCCAGATCTCTGGCTCTTACAATGTGAGGTTTACTAATCTTGTCCGGGTGAGTCAGTTCACCTAAGGCTAGAGCAGCTCATTTAGCCCCCTCCGGAGCTCCTAGGGCCCTAATCCCGTTTCTGGTGTTAATCGAAACTGTTTCGATCGTCATCCGACCGCTGACCCTGACCGTACGCCTAATCGCAAATATTAGGGCTGGCCATATTGTGCTATCTCTAGTGGCTAACTGCCTTACTGGGACTTCCTTGCTCACTGGGGTCGGGGTCTTCCTTCTTAGCGTGGGGTATACGTTGTTTGAGGTGTTTGTTTGTTTTATTCAGGCCTACATTTTTACCCTTCTTATCTCACTATATGCACAGGAACACCCTTAGCAAGTGAAGCTGAAACTCAGCGCTTAGCTGTTAATTAAGAGGGTGCCAGAAGGCCACTTGCGAAAGTATGCCACAGTTAAGTCCTACCTTGGGGTTTTCAATCTACTTAGGAGTGCTTCTCCTTTTCTTACTGTTAGCCATTGCCCTCAAAAATACAAGCTTACCAGTAAAACCGCTGAGCCCAACCAAGAAAGAGTCTAAAGGCTCGTTTCTTTTCTTTTATTAGAGGTGGCAGAAATTAATGCCCAGGCTTTAAGCGCCTGTTATGGGTTTTCCCCCTTTAAGTTTCTTTCGGTGTCTGGCACAGGAAGGTTTGGGCTTCCAGGAGGGACTTAGTCCCATAGAAAGGGGCTGGCTGCTTATTAAAAGATTTAGGGCTCCACAGACCCTCGGTTTAAAACATAACCTACAACCAGAGTCTGTGACTCAGACTTTTTACTTGGAAGGTAAATGTACTTCTCTATACTAACTAAAATTACAGGGTTGGCGTTATGCCTTGCCGGCTTTGAAGGCCAAGGGATTGCTTTGTCTATCCTACAACCCCGGGGTCGTAAAACCGTCTCCGGATTTACAATCCGGCGCCTATATTTCGCTCAGCCACCAAAATCTAAGCTAAGAAGTCTGCAATGTCGATCGCCTCAACTACGATTGGCTTTATTGAATGGTTAGCCCCGCAAATCTCAGAACACTGACCATAAAAGATTCCGGGTGTTTCGATAAACATCCCCATGGTGTTTAGCCGGCCGGGAACCGCGTCCATTTTAACCCCCATTGAGGGCAGAGTTCACTCGTGTAGGACATCCGCTGATGTTGTAATAACTGTAGAACTTATATGAGACGGCAGAGCCGCCCGGTTATCAACTTCTAGCAAGCGATAGTCACCGTGCTCTAAATCGGGTTCTTGCACTATATAGGAATCGAAGGACTCTAATCCAACAGAAGGAATCTCATAGCTTCAATATCACTGGTGGCCGGTTCTTTTTAAGATAATGCCGCTGCCGCTCTGTTCGTCAAGGAGATATAGGAGGCGTAGGCTAGGTAGGGCTAGTCAAATTAGTAGTAAAGCAGGGACAATCGTTCAGATTGTCTCCAACTGCTGTGCCTCATGTATGGTTCGAGAGGAAAACTTATTAAAGACTAGCTTAACCCCAATCAGGGCTACGAATGAGAAAATCCCAATTAAAAGCACGATGGCGTGGTCGTGAAACAATAACATCTCAGCCTGGATTGGCGATGCTGGATCTATAAGGTTTAACTGTCCTCAAAAGCTCAATAAACAAAAGGCAGGGCCTGTCACAGCATCTTCAGTGCAGCGCTTTTTGTAAGCTATTTGTTTAAAAGTGGGGCAGCGCCGTCTGCAAGCTTGCAACTTGTCGTTTTAATGTAAACTACCGCTTCTGCTGTGGGTACGACCACATCTTTCGCTTGACAAGCCAATATTTATTATTAAACTAAGCAAAATTAAATAACCTTTTTCCAAAGCACAGGGACAGTAAGAAGGGCCCCAATAAGGACAAAATACAGTACGGTTGCCGGTCCAGCCAATGTTAAGTAGGGCTCTTCAATGGGGCACGCCCCCAATCAGGTCAGTAGGATAAAAACCAAGATAAACAGCCAATATATGTATTGGTAAGGGGGCGTGAAGGGTGCGGGGGTAGCTTGTCTACTCGCCGCTAAAGGCAGGAAGTACATCACTACCACCGACATAACTAAAGCAATAACCCCCCCCAGCTTTGATGGGATGGACCGGAGAATGGCGTAGGCAAAGAGAAAGTACCACTCGGGCTGAATGTGGGTCGGTGTCACTATGGGATTTGCTGTGGTGTAGTTCTCTGGGTCTCCTATAATATTGGGGTAAAACAGACAGACGATAGCTAATATTATAAATATTACTAAAAATCCTACGGCATCTTTCCAGGAGAAATATGGATGAAACGGAATCTTCCTTGTATGGCTTTGTTCTCCTAGGGGGTTTGTCCTTCCTTTCTCGTGGAGGAACAGAATGTGTAGGGCAGAGAGAGCCCCAATCACAAAAGGTAAAATAAAGTGAAGGGAAAAGAACCGGTTTAGTGTAGACTGTCCGACGGAAAACCCGCCTCAAACCCACTCAACAATTGACGGCCCCCAGTACGGCACTGCTGACAGTAAATTAGTAATGACAGTTGCTCCTCAGAAGGACATCTGTCCTCATGGTAATACGTAACCTAAAAACGCCGTTCCCATTCTAACTAACAGGATTGTGATCCCCACTATTCAAGTTCGAGGGTTGTTAATGTATCTCTGGTAGTACAGGCCACGGCCGATATGAAGGTATATGAACATAAAGAAGAAAGAAGCCCCGTTAGCGTGTAGGCTTCGAAACAACCACCCGCCGGGTGTGTCCCGAGTAATGTGAATTACTGAGTCAAAAGTGTTTACTATATCCGCAGTGTAGTGTATAGATAGAAATAGGCCAGTAACAATTTGCAGCCCTAGTAGAGCTCCCAGGATGGACCCGCCATTTCACCAGATGGAGATACTAACCGGACTTGGTAGCCCCGCAAGGCTTTCGACAAGGCGAATCTTTTGCAAACCATCTTGTGGATGACAACCTGCTCATGAGGTCGTTTCCTCGCAGGCGGAGTACCCTTACCAGCAAGGAAAGCCCCAAAGCTGCCTCACAAGCAGCAAATGTAAGGAGTAATAAAAACATCACCCCTCTACTGGAGCATAGCACACTTATTAAGTAGTAAAAAACCAGTACCCTGAGCATTGCAGCCTCCAGGATAATTAAAAGATTCAGAACGTGAGAGCGATGCTGCGTAAAAGTTCAAATAAAGAAACACATAAGCAAAACCCTAATAGAAACTAGCAGCAATGTTATAAAACCACCGTTAAGCAGGCTAGCGCCAGTGCACATAGTGAAAAGGGCAAGAAAGTCTTTCAACATAGTATTATAAGAAGGTCGTAGCGGTGTCGGGGGTATGCCCCACGTGAAAACAAAAATATGATAGAAAAAATCAACACCTGTAGTGTAAGCCCCAGCGGAGTAACCTCTACAAGGAATCACACAGCAGCGGCTACAGATATGAGAAGGATGTTAACATATTCCGCCAAAAATAAAAGTGTAAACAAGCCCCCGCCGTACTCAACATTAAAGCCAGACACCAACTCGGACTCTCCTTCAGCAAAGTCAAAGGGGGCTCGGTTTGTCTCTGCTAAAGCACTGGTAAACCACACGAACATCAGGGGAAAAAATAACAAGACTGCTGGGAACCCGAACAAGGCACCGTCTCATGTATATGTGATTATAAGCAGCGCCGGAAAAAGCAAGATCAGTAGTATCCTGACCTCATACGAAATAGTTTGCGCGGCAGCACGTAGGGCCCCAAGAAAAGCATACTTAGAGTTTGAGGACCACCCCGCGACTAATGTCCCATACACATTAAGTGCAGACACACAAAAAAACAATAATAATCCTCAAGCTACAATTTTATAGGAAAATCCTCTTGGGTACAAGTGTCATAAAACTAAGGCTAAGGTTAGTCTTACTGCGGGGGCCAGCCAGAAAAATGTATAATTTGCCTGATGAGGCGTTACTTTTTCCTTGACAAACAACTTAACTGCATCAGCAATTGGTTGCGCAATCCCTCAAAGGCTTACCTGGTTGGGTCCTTTTCGGATCTGTACGTAGCCTAACACCTTTCGCTCTAACAACGTGTAAAAGGCTACTCCAATTAAAACACATAAACAGGTTCCAACTCTAGAAAATAAGTGTATAAGCAATTCCAACTAGCAGAAAGCTAAGCCCTAAGCGAACAAAAGCCGACGGGGAGTTAGGCCAAGAGAAGGTCTTTGAAGTGAACCTCCCAAGGGGCCCTAACAGATTTTTAAACAGAACCGCCGGTTCAGCCCACCCATAGTCTACCGCCCCTAAGATACGGGTTAGGGGGGTTAGCATCTTATGCCTTTTTGAAAAAGTGGGGGCGAGGAAAAATAGTGTTGATAAGCTATATGAGCTACGAACACCTTCTAGTAGTAGTCCTAGTACGGCCCCTGCCAGGGTAACAAGGCTAATAACCAGCCCTGCCCCCGCCGGGATAAAAGCAGCTTCTGTGTTACTAATATCCAAACTGGTCAGAAGTTTACCGCCCGCTACAGCCCCGACTCCTAAAAGTAGCATTGGTACCCTCACAAAAAGAGTCAAAGGGGGGCTAACTCCAGGACCAATCATTTTTCCCCAGGCCACTGCTTTTAAGGTTCGAAAAACGTACTTAGCGGTCATTGCCGTGGCAAATAACATGAGAGCAAGGGCTACAATGTTTGTTCCAGATTTTCATGCTATTTCTAAAATTAGATGCTTAGAGTAGAATGCTCTTAAAAAGGGCGCACCGATTAAACAAAGACTTCTTACATTGAACAAAACCATGGGTAGGGGCATCCTCAGCCCGACCCCGCCTAGCAAACGAATGTCTTGTGTCCCAAACCTGGTTAATAGAATGGCCCCTGCTGCCAAGAACAGCAGAGCCTTAAATAAAGCATGTGTGTAAAGATGAAATAAAGCTAATGAAGGCAAGCATAGTCCCAGCCTAAAAACTATCACCCCCAACTGACTCAATGTTGAAAGAGCAATAACCTTTTTAATGTCGTTCTCAAAGGTTGCTGCTCACCCCCCGAGTAAACAAGTTACTGCTCCGCAGAGTAACATTAAAGTTCTCCTTATCTCTGACAAGGGGACGTTGTGTCTTAAACGAATAACAAGATAGATCCCCGCCGTCACCAGGGTTGATGAGTGTACTAAGGCTCTAACCGGTGTCGGGGCGGCCATTGCCGCTGGTAATCACGACCTAAACGGGTATTGGGCTCTTTTTGTTGTAGCAGCCACACACAAAAGCAAGACCAGCCCCCCTATCTCAGAAGTGACAGACACGTACCTATATTGGCCAAGGCAAAGAAAAAGGAAGCTTCCAGCAACGATTAAAGCGTCCCCCACCCGATTAGCCATTAAAGTTTGGAACCCCGCCCTTAAAGACTCGTGTCTCTGGTAGTAGACGATCAAAGCAAAAGAAGTAATTCCTAGGCCATCCCATCCTAGCAGCAGAAAGAAAACAGACCCAGAAAAGATTAGCAAATTTATTGAGATCACAAAGGCTAGTAGGATTCAAATAAATCGATAAAAAAATACATCCTCCTCTATATACTTGCATGCAAATGTAAAGACACAGGCCCTAATAAAAGTCACCACCGCGCCGAACCTGAGGCTAATCTTGTCCAAGACGACCACAAAAGAGAGAGATACCCTAGAAAGAGCAAACAACTCATATTCATAAATCTGCACACTCTCAATGATGTAGCACCCCCATAGAAAACAACCAACCAGCGCGCTTGTGAAAGCCAGTAAAACAGGAAAGCGCGCCTTTCTAAGTAGTGCCAACGGAAACGGCAATGGACCCCGCAACGCTGCCTCCTGTGATAATCCGGGCGACGGCAAGAAAAGCAACTAGCAGTAAAATAACTAAACCAATAAATAGCCCCAAGCTTAGGGCTCCTCCTCTTTCCCAGCCGGAAAATCCTAAAATCTTAGTGGAAGTCGCCCCCGTGACTAACACAGAAGCAACTAAAACCCGTAACACCACAGGCACGACTACTTTTGGGCTGGCCCTTAGTCGGTAATTTCTGCTAACTATACAAACATAGATAAATAAAACTAGTAAACCACCGATGTAGACCAAAAACAGAATGTAGGCGTACCACCCACTGAAATACATGGCAAGCTGAACTACCAGTATGAAGCTAATCAGCACTAGTATTCCACCTAACCCGATGGGCCTCGTAAAAATGGGGAAACTAGCAATTAGAAATAAAGTAAGCAGCCCTCTGTATTCTGCCAGTTCAAAAATGAGTTACCCCATCTTCTAACTTCCAAAGTTAGCGTTTTCGTAAACTGTTTTTGAGGTGGGGCGGGGACTACTGTCCACTAACAGGATGCAAACCGGCCCTTCTCATTAAAGTACCGCTCCGACTAACACTTGTGTTATAGGCTGATCCTAAGTCAGGTGCATTACTTCTGCCAAGCCAAAAACAAGTGTATTTGCAGGTTATTGGTCCTTTCGTACTAGACAACCTAAGTTAAAAGATAGAAACTGACCTGGCTTACGCCGGTCTGAACTCAGATCATGTAGGAGTTAGAAGGATCGAACAGATCCTGCCAGTACGACGGCTAGTCGTTAGGGTCCTAGTCCAACATCGAGGTCACAAACTTTAGAAAATTATGCTGTTATCCCTAAGGTAATCTTGTCTTGCTTATCATGCTCGTCATGTCTTGCTTACTATCGAGGGTTCTTCGCTCTATCGCTTGCCTCGTTGTCGCCCCAACAAAAGTTTACCACTGAGGACAATGTTTTCACTAAGATTCTAAGGGTCTTCTCGTCTTTTTTCCTATAATGGGGATTTTCACCCACTAAATAAATTCAAAGAATCGAAGCAGAAACAGCGGCTCCCCATTTACCCATTCATTCTCGACTCCATTTAGAAGCCAACTGATTACGCTACCTTAGCACAGTCAGGGTACTGCGGCCGTTAAATCTTTTCACCGGGCAGGGCTTACCTCGCATCAGTCCCGCAAGGCTATGTTTTTGTTAAACAGATGAGGAGAACCATTTGCCGAGTTCTTTTACTTCGGTTAGTTTTATTACTCATCTATACACTATATACCATAAGGATCAATTATTCAAAGTTTCCAGAGTGAGTTCTAGATATTACTAGCATCATATGTGAAATGCTTCCTGCCACACCCAGTTATTCATCCTATGTACATTTAACTAATCAAAAATTCTTTCTACAAGAGATCACAGCAACCCTTACCTGTCTTTGACGCTCAACGCCGTTATCTGATACCAAGATCTGTCTACAGTCGTCGGATTTTCTCCCCCAAACTCACCTTCTTCAACCCCTACTGCCGCATAGCTGTTTAACAAAAATGTAACCAGGTAGTTTAGATCCTCTAGTTTCGAGAAAACTTATCTAAGCTACTTTTAGTATAGCCCTTATGCAAAAGGTATGTAGTTATACCGCCTAACAGTTACTTTTCTGTCGCCATTTTAGGTTGTTACAATGTTTCGTCTGGTACTTACTGCCTAGGGGTGCCCTAGCCGGGCCCTCTTTAATGTAACTAAAGCGTACAAAATACTTCACCCCCACTTAAGCAGGCACAGGGCTAACTGAAGTCTCAGTTCCGCTGTGAAAGTCTGGCGGTAAAGCCATGTCCCATTCTCGGGAGATAGCTGGGGCAACGGGAAACAAAACCCTTCGCTGAGTAATAAAGGCTTCCCATACAATAAAAATAAATATAATCACGGCAATAATAGAGAATAGTGAGCCGAATGACGACACTTGATTTCACTTGTAATAAGCATCAGGATAGTCAGAGTAGCGTCGGGGCATTCCTGCTAACCCCAAAAAATGTTGAGGAAAAAATGTTAAATTTACGGCTAAAAATATCACGATGAAATGAGCTTTTGCCCACCGTTCATGTAGCGTTAGTCCAGTTATAACCGGAAACCAGTACACAAGTCCCGCAAAAATCGCAAAGACCGCCCCTATGGACAACACATAATGAAAGTGAGCTACCACGTAATAAGTGTCATGTAGGACAATGTCTAGGGAAGAGTTAGACAACACGATCCCAGTTAAACCGCCTAACGTAAAGAGAAAAATAAAGCCAAGTACTCAGTACATGGCTGCCCTTAGGTGGCTACGACTTCCGTAGAGAGTTATTAACCATCTAAAGACTTTAATACCTGTTGGAACAGCAATAACCATCGTAGCCGCAGTAAAATAAGCCCGTGTATCCACATCTATGCCTACTGTAAACATGTGGTGGGCCCATACAATAAAACCTAAAATACCAATTGATACTATGGCATAAATTATTCCCAGAGTTCCAAAGGCTGGCTTGGCAGTAAAATTTCCTAAAATGTGGGAGACCATCCCAAACCCCGGAAGAATTAAAATGTAAACTTCGGGGTGTCCGAAAAACCAAAACAAGTGCTGGTACAAGATGGGGTCCCCACCGCCCGCCGGGTCAAAGAACCTAGTATTAAAATTTCGATCGGTCAACAACATGGTAATAGCCCCAGCCAACACTGGTAGAGAAAGTAATAGAAGGAAAACAGTTACTAAGATTGACCACACAAACAAATTTACACGCTCCATCGTTATCCCGGGCGAGCGTATGTTGAAAATTGTTGTAATAAAGTTAATTGCCCCCAGAATCGAGGACATACCTGCCAAGTGTAGAGAGAAAATCACTAAATCCACGGAGGCCCCTGCGTGACCGATAGGCCCGCTCAAGGGAGGGTACACTGTTCAGCCAGTCCCTGCCCCTCCTTCTACTATGCTTGAGCAAATTAAAAGGATGAAGGACGGGGGCAATAGTCAAAAACTTATATTATTCATTCGAGGAAAGCTCATGTCTGGTGCCCCAATTAGCAGCGGGACCATTCAATTCCCAAATCCACCAATCATTAGGGGTATAACTATGAAAAAAATTATAACAAATGCGTGCGCCGTCACGATCACATTATAAAAGTGGTCGTCTAGCAAGTTGCCTGCCGTACCTAGCTCGAACCGAATTAAAAGCGAGAGTCCGGTTCCCACCAGTCCACATCACACTCCAAAAATTATATAAAGGGTACCGATATCTTTGTGGTTTGTTGAAAAAAGTCAACGCAA